ATTAACAAATCTTTTTTTGATTGACCTCCCGTGCATTAGAGAAAGGAGGAGGTCAAATTTAGATTACTGTTCAGTTATTTCAGTCTAATTCGAGAAATTAAATTCGACCTAACAAGAATGGAATCACGCTCTGTAGGATTTGAACCTACGACATCGGGTTTTGGAGACCCACGTTCTACCGAACTGAACTAAGAGCGCTTTCTTATCACAATAGATAAGACTGTAAAGAAAACAAACTTTTTTTTGTAATCCAAAACTACATCTACATCCGGCATGCAAACACTATAGAGTATGATAAAAAAAATGCGAGATTCTTTTTTTTTATCGATTTCAATTAATTTACTCCTTACTTCTCAGAGGAAAAGTAATTAGTTAGGGATGACAGGATTTGAACCCGTGACATTTTGTACCCAAAACAAACGCGCTACCAAGCTGCGCTACATCCCTTTCAATTTCAATTCCTTTTATAGTGTAATTTTAAAGAATCCCTGTCGTGTTTTCCACATCGTTATTTCCTATATATAATATATCTTGTCATTTCTTTTTTTTGGTCTTTGGTATAAAAAAAGTATTGGGATATATGAAAAACAAATCTGTTGTGTTGTAAAGTGTAAAGTAAAAAAAAAGATTTTTTGGGAATATTTAATGGGAAGGGGCATGCTACTTTTTTTTAAGAAAAAAAAATATCTTATCTACAGGATTAATGTAGATTTTAATTTGACTTAGCTTAGGGATTTCGTGTACAAACACAAGTAGTCTTTAACTTTAATATGAAAAAATATGATATGCATTTGATCGTAGATTCAATATGTATTACTTTGTTTATATATTAATAAAGTTTATATATTAATAAAGATTAATAAAGAAGGAGGATTTTCAATGCGAAATTTTAAAACATATCTTTCCGTGGCACCGGTACTAAGCACTTTATGGTTTGGGTCTTTAGCTGGTTTATTAATAGAAATCAATCGTTTTTTTCCAGATGCGTTGACATTCCCTTTTTTTTAATTCTAGTTATTGACATGGACATGGATAGGGAATAACGAATATTAGAGATCAAATAAACTATCTGTGACTAATTCCCTTTTCTTTCTTCTTTCTCTTTTTATTTTTAAATTCAAAGAATATATTAGAATAATATAGAAGAGAAAGAAGAAAAGTAGATTCAACCTCATCAAAACTTAGGTTAAGGTTCGAATGAAAATTTCTAAAAAAAAAAGAAAGAGTTAGAACGGAAATGAAAATATGGATCTAGGGTAAGAATATCATACAAGATAGTTAAATGAAATACTGCGATTAGAAATGGAATTCGAAATCGTTTGATTACGTCGTATTTATTTATTTACTATGATATATTAATATATTACCCTATATGATTGCAACGAAATCTTTTTAATTATATTTCGAGTTAGCAATTTCTATATTTTTTTTTTCTTTTTTTCTTCACGTCAGGTCGAAAAAAAAAAGAAAAAAGTTGCTTGAATCAAAAATAAAAAGGAGGTTAGGTTGATGGCTAAGGGTAAAGATGCCCGAGTAAAAGTCATTTTGGAATGTACTAGTTGTGTTCGAAAAAGTGTTCATGTTAATAAGGAATCAAGGGGCATTTCCAGATATATTACTCAAAAGAATCGACACAATACACCTAGTCGGTTGGAATTGCGAAAATTCTGTCCATCTTGTTGCAAACATACAATTCACGGAGAGATAAAGAAATAGATCGAACCAAAACGTCTGTCTATCATCCTTTTACGGAAGGAGACAAAACGATTTTCATTATATAATTATTTATATTAATATATTAATTAATATATAAATTATATAAATAAACAAACCAAATCCTATTTCGGCTGGACTTTAAAAAAATTAGAATTAAGAAATAGGATTTTCGGTATAAGGAATAAACTAAACAAACTATGGATAAAGCCAAGCGACCCTTTATTAAATCCAAGCGATCTTTTCGTAGGCGTTTGCCCTCGATTCAATCGGGGGATCGAATTGATTATAGAAACATGAGTTTAATTAGCCGATTTATTAGTGAACAGGGAAAGATATTATCTAGAAGAGTTAATAGATTAACCTTGAAACAACAACGCTTAATTACTATTGCTATAAAACAAGCTCGTATTTTATCTTTGTTACCTTTTCTTAATAATGAGAAACAATTTGAAAGAATCGAGTCGACTGATAGAACTGCTAGCTTTAGAACCAAAAAAAAATAATAGGTTTACTACTTATTATTTTATTTAATTTTGAATTGTAATTCAATCAAAATTCTAATTTGAACTCAAACATGGATTGATGTTTTGTTCTAAAAAAATCTAGGTTTGATTGTCGTGTTCCAAGATAATTAAAATAGGGAATAAATATTTTGTATTTTTAATTTGAATGGGTTTGTTAATTTTTATTTATTTCTTTTTTGTATTTTATCAGACTATATCCTCCCGGAGAATAAACTCCGGGGAACTTCATTTAAAAAATTTCGGGGGATTCTTTCCAATCTTCTTTTTTTACGATTTCACATTCATTGAAAATAAAAATTAAAGGATACTCATCAAATCTAGCTAGTTGTGCAAGTATTTTACGATTAAAAAGCAACTGTCTCTTGTGCAGATTGTGTATAAATTTACTATAATTATTTATTAATGTATTATAATTATAACATACCTCCCTTTCGCGAATTAGTCCGTTTATCCGAGTGATCCACAAACGACGAAAATCTCTCTTTTTCCTATCTCTATCCCGATGAGTCGCAACCAAAGCTCTTATTTTCTGTTGAGCAATAGTTCGAGTAAGTCTTGAATGAGCCCCTTGAAAGGTTGATACAAATACACGGATTTTTGTTCTACGTCTCCGAGCTATATATCCTCGTTTAACTCTAGTCATTGAATAAATGAAACTTTGATGACTAACTAGAATAACTAATTATTAATTGATTTTCTTTTTTTGAGTTATTCTTTTATCCTTTCTATTAATAACAAAACGGATTTTTCCAATGTATAAAATAAAAATTCCAATGGCTTTTGCTACTATAACCTTCCCGACCACGATTTTTTCTTTTTTTTTATTATTAATTTAATACAATTTCTTATTTTTTTGTCTTGTTTCAAGGCGAAATGTCTAAAACTAAAAAAAAAATGTAAATTCAATTTAAATATAAAGAAATAATGGGTTCCTTCGTTTCTATGGTTACTTTTTAAATTAAACGGTGAGGTCCTTTCTATACACCGGAGCCCTTTACTTCATTTACTGAATGTTATTGATAACTTGTACAGTTCAAATTTCTTGGCTCTACCTATAAATTATCCAGTAATAGGTCTTTCACAATGAGATCCACCTATACAGTAACGGTATTTAATTTTGAAGGTTAGCTGGAGAGCTGACCCTGTTAGTCCGTTCTTCAAAGAATAGGAGCATAATTTTTTTGCTCTAAATATAAGATTTCCCGCTTAATGGATAACGTTCGCTACCAATGGGAAATTTTTCTTATCTTAAATCGAATTTATACTAATAGAAACCATAAATTTCATACACAATAGATGAATAGGTCTTTTTCATTTTCGATAATGACCGCAGTTCTTCCATTTTCTCCTATTCATTGGTACTGATCATGTATATTGGAAAATTCTTTCCTTTCATTTGTTTTTATTCAAGTCTATAATCTGAACGAGTCACACATACACCCTAGTACATGTTCCTCGGCGCTGAGGACATCCCCGAAGAGCGGGGGATTTCGTGACGTTTCTGATTGGCTGTCTTGTGTTTCTAATAAGTTGTTTAATAGTTGGCATGTTGAATCATATACATAATGAGCTGGTTTAGATCAATCCTAACCGAATGATTATGAATTATTTCTACTTAATATAATAGAAATGGAATAGATAGAAATCTAATAATCTAATAGAAGTTAATATAATAAATGTTAAATCCCGTAACAACATAAAATATATAATGGTTAATTTTTTTTCATTTTTATTTGTTTTATTCGACTGCTACAAGATCAACAATTCCATGAGCTTGGGCTTCTGTTGCTGACATAAAAACATCTCTTTCCATATCTTCGGATACAACCCATAAGGGTTTGCCTGTTCTTTGTACATAAACCCTTGTAAGGGTTTCGCGCAATTTCAATAATTCTTCCGCTTCCAGGATAAATTCTCCTGTTTGGGCCTCGTAAAAAGAGCTAGCAGGTTGATGAATCATTACCCTGATGATATACCCTAAAAGGGGTTCTTCTATCTCGTATAATGAGGCGAAGACAAAATATATATACTAGGAAAAAAAAAAGATAGAATTGAAGAACCGTACGTGCATCTTTTCCACGTTGCATACGGCTCTATAATGGAATTTACTTTTTTTTTACGTCGAACAAAGAGAAAAATAGGATCGATCAAATTCAGATCAGTATCCGTAAATGATCCAATTACCACCCTTCTTTTCAGAGGAGTTCAAAAATACTATGATGGCTCCGTTGCTTTATATATTAATTTTGTCTGTAATTCAGCAATCCCAAAGTTTCTTTTTAATCCGAAAAAAAGAAGGAAAAAATTCTTTTTTTCGTACTCTTTCAAACATAAATATTGTTAAGAGTTGTTTTGGTATGAAAAAAAGTTTGTGACGCTGAAAAGGACTCTTGAGGGAATACTCTTCATCTCATACTACTCTTTCGATACATAATCTAATGTTTTGAAAATAGAGATAAAATTTTCTCATTTATTATATCGAATTCAAAGTGCCATGCTATTATTACTAAATATTTCATACGGTGAAGGCATAGTTTTCTTGTTTTTTCTAAAATAAAAAAAAAATCATTGGCGCCGAGCGTGAGGGAATGCTAAACGTTTGGTAATTTCTCCTCCGACCAGGATAAAGGAGCCCATTGAAGCAGCTAACCCCATGCATATTGTATGTATATCTGGTCGCACAAATTGCATAGTATCATAAATAGCTATTCCGGGTATTACCCATCCACCAGGAGAATTTATAAATAAATACAAATCCTTGGTATCATCCTCGATACTGAGATATACCATAAGACCAATAAGTTGATTCGAGATCTCGCTATCGATCTCTTGACCTAAAAAAAGTAATCTTTCTCGATAAAGTCGGTTGATTAGGGTAAAATTGTATCCCTTAGGAACCGTACATGCACCTTTTGATGCATACGGTTCAAAAAAAATTGTGAAAAAATCAATGTGTAGATTTTATTCCTTTTTTCTCCCTTCTCTAATTCCTCATATAACTATATAAAAAAAAAATAGAATTTATTAAACTTATATTTATCGAATTAACTTTTCATTGATGTATTGTTTCATCGAGATCCAATCCAAATCACGATGTCATTTTCTTGTTCTTGAACAGGTCTCCTTAATTTTTTTTAGGTTTATGCTCTACTCCAGATAAAGATCTGACCGATTTCGATTTGCACATATAGTACAAATGCTTCCAATATCACTTGTGTTTTTTTTTGTTAAGAATTCTCCCCTTTTTTTTGTCATTTCATATTTTTTTTTTTCAAAAAATTCAATATTCAACATATTTATTACTATATTCGAATTCGAGTGATTAAGATTGATATCATTCTTATTTTCAATTTAAAAAAAAGTTTAAGTTATATTATATAAGTTATAAAAATAAATAAAATATATAATACAAGTAGGAATCTTCAATATATTATCAATTGGAATTGGGTTTTTATAAAAGGAGCCTGGATACTTCATTTTATTGGTCTAACCAAGCCAACCATAAATTATTCTAATTAATATGAATCCTCCTATAGATCTAAAGATCTAATTGCATTTCACGCTCCAAATTTTTGATGCTTCAATTCATTTTTCTTGTTAGGTGAAAGGGAGGATATCTCAATCGGAAGAGAGAACGGAGAAATTCCATATGACCCAATATATCTGACAAGTCGCACTATACGTCAACCCAAGATGCATCTTCCTCTCCAGGACTTCGAAAGGGAACTTTTGGAACACCAATAGGCATTAAATGAAAAAAAAAGAATTTAAGTACTATATTTCACTTTGATCTGGAAACGTAATAAATAATAGGGTTATTGTCTTCATAATATGAACCTTTATTCTATTTTCTGCATAGATTAGAAAAGTTTAGTGAAAAAAAAAGATAGAATAAATGAAGAAAATTTTTTGCGAATATAGCCTTTCAATAATGAACAAGTATTAAAGCATTCACTGAACGACGATAGTATCAACTCCCCATTGCGTATTGCTACTTATCGGGTATAGAATAGATTTGTTTCTTTTTGTTCCTACAACCATAATTGTTCCATTATTACTAACAGAATAGAACAAACATTAACCTTTGTTCCACGATAATTTATTGAACAGATAATTTATTGAACAAAAGGGGTTCATTGACTAGTCTATAGTATTTTCCAATGCAATAAAGTTACATAGTGTCATTTATCTTTGATAAAGAGGTATTTCCATGGGTTTGCCTTGGTATCGTGTTCATACCGTCGTATTGAATGATCCCGGACGGTTGATTTCTGTCCATATAATGCATACAGCTCTGGTTGCTGGTTGGGCTGGTTCGATGGCTCTATATGAATTAGCAGTTTTTGATCCCTCTGATCCTGTTCTTGATCCAATGTGGAGACAGGGTATGTTCGTTATACCTTTCATGACTCGTTTAGGAATAACCAATTCATGGGGCGGTTGGAATATTACAGGGGGGACTATAACAGATCCGGGTATTTGGAGTTACGAAGGTGTGGCCGGCGCGCATATCGTGTTTTCCGGCTTGTGCTTTTTGGCAGCTATTTGGCATTGGGTGTATTGGGATCTAGAAATCTTTTCTGATGAACGTACAGGAAAACCTTCTTTGGATTTGCCTAAGATTTTTGGAATTCATTTATTTCTTTCTGGGGTGGCTTGTTTTGGTTTTGGCGCATTTCATGTAACAGGTTTGTATGGTCCTGGAATATGGGTGTCCGATCCTTATGGACTAACTGGAAAAGTACAACCTGTAAGTCCAGCATGGGGCGTGGAAGGTTTTGATCCTTTTGTTCCAGGAGGAATAGCTTCTCATCATATTGCAGCAGGAACATTGGGCATATTAGCAGGCCTATTCCATCTTAGTGTCCGCCCACCTCAGCGTCTATACAAAGGATTACGTATGGGCAATATTGAAACCGTTCTTTCGAGTAGTATCGCTGCTGTCTTTTTTGCAGCTTTTGTTGTTGCCGGAACTATGTGGTATGGTTCGGCAACTACCCCGATCGAATTATTTGGCCCCACTCGTTATCAATGGGATCAGGGATACTTTCAACAAGAAATATATCGAAGAGTAAGTGCTGGGCTAGCCGAAAATCAAAGTTTATCAGAAGCTTGGTCCAAAATTCCTGAGAAATTAGCTTTTTATGATTACATTGGGAATAATCCGGCAAAAGGAGGATTATTTAGAGCGGGCTCAATGGACAACGGCGATGGAATAGCTGTTGGATGGTTAGGACACCCTATTTTTAGAGATAAAGAAGGGCGTGAACTCTTTGTACGTCGTATGCCTACTTTTTTTGAAACATTTCCAGTCGTTTTGATAGATGGGGACGGAATTGTTAGAGCTGACGTTCCTTTTAGAAGAGCGGAATCTAAGTATAGCGTTGAACAAGTAGGTGTAACTGTTGAGTTTTATGGTGGCGAACTTAACGGAGTCAGTTATAGCGATCCCGCTACTGTGAAAAAGTATGCTAGACGCGCTCAATTGGGTGAAATTTTCGAATTAGATCGTGCTACTTTGAAATCTGATGGTGTTTTTCGTAGTAGTCCGCGAGGTTGGTTTACCTTTGGGCATGCTTCCTTTGCACTACTCTTTTTCTTCGGACACATCTGGCATGGGGCCAGAACCTTGTTCAGAGATGTTTTTGCTGGTATTGACCCAGATTTGGATGCTCAAGTCGAATTTGGAGCATTCCAAAAACTTGGAGATCCGACTACAAGAAGACAAGGAGTCTAATACACCATTGCTTTGTTATTTTCGACCTCTATTTTTTCTTTTTTTTTTTATCATTATCGGGAAAGTAATCCCGACTAAACAGGTATGGAAGCTATTATTGTAAACCACAATCGAATCTATGGAAGCATTGGTTTATACATTTCTATTAGTCTCGACTCTAGGGATAATTTTTTTCGCTATCTTTTTTCGGGAGCCTCCGAAAGTTCCGACTAAAAAGGTGAAATGATTTTTCATTATCTCAATTGAAGTAACGAGCCTTCCTGTATTGGAAGACTCGTTACTTCAACTAGTCCCCGTGTTCCTCGAAAGGATCTCTTAATTGTTGAGAGGGCTGCCCAAAAGCGGTATATAAAGCATACCCTGTAAAACTTACAAGTAAACCAGATATAAAGATGGCGACTAGGGTTGCTGTTTCCATTATTATATAATTTCAAGACCACAATGGATCTATGATAAAAATCCTTTATTTACAACGGAATGGTATACAAAGTCAACAGATCTCAATGAATACAATCGGATTTATGGCTACACAAACCGTTGAGGGTAGTTCTAGAGCTCGTCCAAAACCTACTACCGTAGGGGCTTTATTGAAACCATTGAATTCGGAATATGGTAAAGTAGCTCCTGGATGGGGAACTACTCCTTTGATGGGAGTTGCAATGGCTTTATTTGCAGTATTCCTATCTATTATTTTGGAAATTTATAATTCTTCTGTTTTACTGGATGGAATTTCAATGAATTAAATCCACAAGAAAATGAAATCCAAAAGAACCAGAAAGTTCTAACCTTTCAATACAAAGTGAATTTTTTGGTCTCCCCCCCTTTTTTTTCTATTTGTAACCCCTTTTTGGTAGTTCGATCGCGGAATTTCTTTCTTTCTGTATTTCCGGAATATGAGTGTGTGACTTGTTATAATTGATCCTATTAATAATACAGAGAATGGGTCTGTCATCTTGATAGAGATGGTTCTAACTCGTCGGATATTCATTCTGGTATCTGGAACACGGAATATATAAAATGAATCAAAAAATATTTGAACTATGATTCATATTTAATATTCAGACCTCTTGATCGGATTCAAAAAAAAAAATATCTTTGAAACGAAAGAATTAGAAGTTAGAAATCGAAATATTTTTCTTCTTTTAAACTCCTGTTTATGTCTATTTTGTTTAACCAACATAGACATTTTTTTTTCTTTTTAGTTGTATTTTTAGTCATTATACCTATCCCATTGATTGAATAAGTGATGATCCAATGGTTCTTACTCAAGGAATCTTTTGGTTTAGCTTTGGGGTTTTTTTGAATCATCGTGGTTCTAGTATGAATCTGGGGTTTCAATTGATTCATAGGATCTTAACAAGAGAAATTCCTATCAATGATAAAAAAAAGCAATAGTAAAAATAAAAGGCACATTACACATAAAATAAAAAATCAAAGAAAAAATAGGTAAAGAGAATATTCAAAAGGCCTTGTAGTAACAATCAACATAAAGACGAATGAGCCGACTTGATATTTTGGCATTATCACCACAAAAAATAACTTTCAAATTTTGATTCTTTCGTTTCTTTTGAAAAGAAAAAATAGGGGATTAAATTAATAAGTGTATTCTATATACCTTTCAATCAGTATTTTGTTTGGTGTGTTTGCTTGAGCTGTACGAGATGAAATTCTCATATACGGTTCTTAGAGGGGGAATTTCTGTGAATTACCTATCTCAATAAAGTTTATGATTGGTTCGAAGAACGTCTCGAGATTCAGGCGATTGCAGATGATATAACTAGTAAATATGTTCCTCCTCATGTCAACATATTTTATTGTCTAGGAGGAATTACGCTTACTTGTTTTTTAGTACAAGTAGCTACGGGGTTTGCTATGACTTTTTACTATCGTCCAACCGTTACTGAGGCTTTTGCTTCTGTTCAATATATAATGACTGAAGCAAACTTTGGTTGGTTAATACGATCCGTTCATCGGTGGTCGGCAAGTATGATGGTTCTAATGATGATCCTGCATGTATTTCGTG